AATCGGTCAATAATATCAAAATCGGATGAATCGGCCCAGACCGGCTTACTAATGGGATGCCCTAATACATTACAAAATTTCTCTTTAGCCAATGATCTAATTAGAAGAATAATTGGAATTATTGTATCAAGCTTTTTCATAACAATTTCGATTATAAATGACTTTTCCAGCATTTGACTTCGTACCACTGAAGGATTTATCCGCACATTTGAAAAATAGCCCAAAAGGTCAAATGAATGTTCAGATAATTGGTTTATGTGGATCGTTCCTGGTTGAGACCAAACATAAAAATGACATTGCCATAAAAGGATAAGATAGTATTTCCATTTATTCATCAAAAGAGGCGCATTTTTTGAAGCCAGAATGGATTTTCCTTGATATCTAACATAATGAATGAAAGGATCCTTGAAGAATGACAAGGTAGACGAAAAATCCTTAACAAAGACTTTTACAAGATGTTCTATTTTTGCATAAAAATAGATTCGCTCAAAAAGAAGGCTAAAAGATGTTAATCGTAAATGAGAGGATTTGTTACATAGAAAAAGGAAGATAGATTCGTATTCACATACATAAAAATTATATAGGAACAAGAAGAATCTTGGATTACTTTTTGAAAAAGTAGAAATCGATTTTTGGGGAGTAATAAGACTATTCCAATTACAATACTCATAAAGAAACAACCTTAATAAATGAAAGAAAGGGACATCTTTCACCCAGTATCGAAGGGTTTGAACCAAGATTTCCAGATGGATAGGATAGGGTATTCGTACATCTGACACAAAATTTAAATATGTAAATTTATCCTCACAAAAAGGAAAAATTGAATGAATTGATCGCAAATTATTATAAGATTTTACGATTTCTGGCTCCTCTAAGGAAGAGCTTAATTGTAGGGAAAATGGAATTTCCACGACGACGGCAAAACCCTCTGATATTATTTGAGAATACAAATTCTTGTTATACCCCCAAAATGGATTTTTATTAGAATCATTAGCAGAAAAAATCAAATGATTCTGTTGATACATTCGAGTAATTAAACGTTTTACAATTAGTAAACTAGATTTATTGTCATAACCTACATTTTCCATCAAAATTGAGCTATTTAAATCATGACCATAAGCGAGTCCATAAATATACTCCCGAAAAATAAGTGGGTATAGGAAGTCCTGTTGGCGAGATCTATCTAGTTCTAAATATACTTGATATTCCTCCATTTTTGAAATTCGATTTAGTCAAAGGATCAGGGATTTATTGGGTTATCAAATGATACATAGTGCGATACAGTCAAAACAGGGTATTCTATTCTAATTATAATTAGAATAAAAAATGAATAGATACCTAGAAAACAAGTAAAACTCATCAACGGACTCTTTCTCCTCACTTTTTCCATCTAATTGTTCTAGGATAACAAGCGAGTTAGAAATCCTTTATTTTCTCAACTCAATCGCTCTTTTGATTTTGGAAAAAAAAAAGATCTTTATCAATATACTCTTTCTTCTACACATTTATCGCCACCCCATAATGGAGAATAGCTAATAGTTAGGACTCATAACAAAAATCAATAATCCATTCGTGAGAAAAGCTTTTCCCCACATCAAGCACTAATCTATTTTTAACGTACAATTAGATGGGGTAATCATTCAAATAAAAAATGAAAGCTCGTTGCTTTTTGTTTCCCTATAATTGGAGCCGCCAAGCTCTATCCCTTTATTAAAAAAACCCAACTGAATTTTTTTTGTTCCGAGCCAAGAATTCAAACAAAAATTGGGGGCCGGATCCACCAAGAAGAATGAAATATTTTTAGAATTCGCCATTGATACGACATGCTGCTTTTTCCATTCATTCCTTTCTGGATCAGTCGTGGTCTTACAAACTTTACCGATGGTATGGACGAATCAATTGCTTCATAGAAATGTGTAAAAAAGGGAGTCGCACTTAAAAGCCGAGTACTCTACCATTGAGTTAGCAACCCTATAAAAATAAATAAAAAAAATAAATAAAAAGATTGAATGGAAAAATATAAAGAAAAAAAATTCAAAACGTCAAAGTCGAATCGATTCTGAACATACAAATGAACAGATCCGATGAGAATACAAGAAATTTTCTCAGATAAAAAAGAAAATAAAAAATTATAGACCACCTCTTTGTCTACTATGTTATATCTTTGTCTACTATGTTATACATTATTTTATAAATTTTATATTTTTTTTAGAACATTATTTTTTTTGATTATTTTTTCTATTTACCTTTGATGAATCAAAAAAGAACTTCTTGGTTGTATCACGGAAAATCCAACGAACCCACCATTTGATGTGAAGTAAAAAAAAAAGCCTATGGAACATGAATAAATGGATCGATTTATTCACGATCGGATTATATTTGTTTGATACACTGTTGTCAATATTAATGTTGAAAAAAGAATACAACCAAGAAAACAAACGAATTAGAATTAGAAAATTCGAATTTAGAATAGAATTTAGAATAGAATTAGAGAATGAAATATTATTAATATATTATATATTTATTTTAATATTTATTTTATATATTTATTAGATTATTAATATATTATATATTAGAATTATATGTTTATTATAATTATATATTATAATATTCTAATATATTATAAAAGAATTATTTATTATAAAAGAATTCTTCATATGAAATAAAAATGGAAATAGAAATTCTATTTATATATTTAATTTATTTAATTTATAAACTAATTAGAAAATAGAATTCAAATATATATCAAACAAATATATATCAAATATTATATATAAATATAAAATATTATATATAAATATAAAATCAAAAATATATAAATATAAAATAGAAAATGTATAAAATTAAATAATATTATATATTATTTTAAATAATATTATTTATTTAAATATTATATATTATTTAGTGATATTCTTATATATTATTTAATGATATTTATAATTATATTATTTATTATAATTATATTATTTATATTTATTATAATTATATTATTTATATTTATTATAATTATATTATTTATATTTCATTATTTATTATATTTATATTTCATTATTTATTATAATATAATTATAATATTCTAATTTTTTTCTAATTTTTAGAATATTTATTTTTATAATATTTAGAATATTCTAATTTAATTTAGAATTTGATTATTTCTATTTGATTCTCAAAAATTCTAGAAATAAATAGAAAAAAAAAACTAAGCACTTATGTTGTATTAACACTACATAAATAATCAACATAGATGCAAAAAGGCGTATGCAAAAATTAAGGAAATGAAATTAAAGTAGAGATCGGGTTTATTCAATCACTAAATATAAGAATTCAATCAATTTCAATCAATACAATATAAATAAAATAAGTAAGCTTAACCTAACCACCTTTTTTTTTATTTTTTTTTTTATTTTAATCAGAGAATTCCAACAAAACAAAAATCACCTGATTGAAGGTAATATATTTATAGATCCAATTACTTCATTTAGTCATTATTCATTTGCTTTTTTTTTTTCCTATATCTCCTATTTCTATACATTTTTATTACTTTCATTTTGAAGATCGATAAAAATCAATTTTTGTAGTTATAGAAAACAGCATTCTATGTCAACAATAAGAAATCAAAAATGAGTTATGAATAGAGCGGGGGGCGGATAAAAGAGAAAAGAGTTCTATAAATCTATATAGAAGTTATCCACACCCTTTTTTTTATTTCATTAATTGAATTTCGTTTGTTGATTAGGACAAAGTTCCATAAAAACACCCGCCTTTTTTGAAATATCCTGAACAGTTCCTGTAGGTTGAGCGCCTTGTTCAAGGAAATATAGAATAATAGGAATATTTAAATAGGTTTGATTCTTTATCGGATCATAAAAACCCACTTTCCGAAGATCTCTTCCCTCTCTTCGGGATCGAACATCAATTGCAACGATTCGATAAACGGCTCATTGGGATAGATATAGATGAACAATACACCCCCCTAGAAACGTATAAGAAGTTTTCTCCTCGTACGGCTCGAGAAAATTTGAAATTATGTCTATGTATAAAATTATGATGTCAAATAGATCCATAAAATCATCAAATCCATTAGACTATGATTTAAGTACTTTTTTTTCTTTCTGAAAAAAAAAAAATAAATCCTCGTATTCGCAACCTCATAACTCAAATTGGATAACCCTCAAATAACTCAAAGGAAAACAAAACCTTTAGGTATTTCATTTATTGAGCGGTCTCTACCCCTTTTCTTGCCTGTCTTCTTTAAAATAGAATCTATTTTTATTCTTCATTCTATTCGAATTGTTATTCTAATTGAATTGTTGCGACAATTTAAAAATGGTATTTACTTGTTCCAGGATCCTTTAGCTTTTCATTGAATCATTGGGTTTAGACATTACTTCGGGGATCTTTAATCCTTTCAAAAAATGGCAGCAACATACCATTTTTTTCTTTTTCTCAAACAATCATACAAATCAAATAGAGGGTTGATTCCCGCAGATACACTTTTGATCAAAATAGTTTTACCAATTCCAACAAATTTTACTTTTTTTTTTAACTTGCTCGAATTAGATCCTTTCAATTTCTCTATCGAAAATAGACTTACGAAGTTGTTCTAACTTATTAATTTTCACTAACCCTAGACACTTTCCCCTAAGAAATGAATCAACTCGAGCTCCATCATGTACTATTTAAATCATCAATCCCTCTCCCTTCCCCCAAATAATGAGTTCTAGTGGAACAGAACAAACGATGTCGAGACAAGAGCACCCCGATTTCTATATACTAGAAAAATGGTGGATGTAAGAATCCACAGCTAATCGAATCGTGTCTTTCAAGTCGCACGTTGCTTTTTACCACATCGTTTCAAACGAAGTTTTATCATAACATTCCTCTAGTTTGGATCCGCTATGTAATTGATTCAATTATGAAATCATGAATAGTCATTGATTCAATCGATACAGAATAATCTATACTTTTTACTTCGAAGGTTTTCCTTCTTTATGAGTGGGCAATTTCTAAAGTAAAGAAGTATCAAAAAATTCAAATTAACTCGATATTGTATGAATAGATTTTCTATTCTATTTTTAGAGTTTGTAAAATAAAAATAAAGTTCTTCAATAAAAAAGAAAATACTAGAAAAATATACAAAATATAGAAATAAACAGGAAATAATTAAATCAAAAAAAATAAAATTATAAATAAAATAAATAAAAAATAAATAGAATATATTATAAAAAATAAAATATATATTTATTATATTTAAAATATATATTTATTATATTTATACAATTAACAATTATACCCAATGATTACAATAAAAACAATAACACGAAAAAAAAGAAATCAAGTCAAAAATTCCTTTTTAATCTCCATCTTCAACAGCGACTCGAGTTAGATTAGAGACGAATCATTAAAAATAAGAAAGAAGAATTCCATTCTACCCAATATTACCTATTCTTAAACTGAAAAAGAGAGTTTTCCAAAAAAGGGAAATCTTTATTCTGATATACAATTTATATTGAAATATTATATATCTCATGAGCTCTGGGACGGAAGGATTCGAACCTTCGAATAGCGGGACCAAAACCCGTTGCCTTACCGCTTGGCCACGCCCCATTTCTATTTTGATTCGACCCTACTAATAAACACTACTATTAGTATTGGTTGTTCGTCAATTCCAGTTCAAAAATATCTATAGAAAAATTGTTGCTAGGATTTTGATATGTGTAAATATAGAATTAAACTGAAATTATTGATCATTACATATAATTCAATTAAGATATTCTATGAAAGTATGATTTCTTCTATTTTTGATTTTTATTTCAGAATAAAAAGATTTTGAACTGGATAAGTTCAAATCAAAGAAAGATTTTGGGGTCTCATCTTATTTGATTCATTTTTTTTCGTTTTACTAATTTATTCATTTTTTATTCATTAATATCTTTAATATCTATTATTAAATAATTAATAAATATTAATATTAATTAATAGATAGTATAAATCATAAATTAAATAAATAACCAAATTTTGATTAATATTAATATTAATAATATTAATAATATAATTAATTAATAATATAAATATAATTAATAATATAAAAATAGAATTAATAATATAAATTGAATTTTAATAATATAAATATTTAATAATATGAATGAAATATTATAAATATTAGTATTAGTAGTCTTTTTTTTTTAATTATATTTATTAATTTAAAATAAATATTAATTAAAAAAAAATATGGAAAATTCAATAAAATAATAAAAATAAAAAAAAAATTATTAATTATTTAATTATATTAATTATAATATTGAATTTATTTTTTTTTTAATAATTCTTTTATATTTTCTAATATTTTAGAATAGAATTCGATAATTTAGAAGAATATATAATTAATTATTAAAAATCAAAAATTATAATTAAAAATTATTATATTAATAATTAATATATATTAATATATTAATTATTAATATAATATAAATAAAATTAAAATATATAATAAAATATATAATAAAATATATAATAAAATATATAAAAAATATATAATATAAATAAAATAGAATAATTAATTATATAATTATATAATAATAATTATATAATTAATATAAAAATAATTAACATAATAAATATAAATAAAAATATAATAATAAAAATAGAAAATATAATAAAATAGAATAATTCATTATCTAATAATAAATTTTATATAATTCTATTTTATATAATTATTCATAAATTTGATTAATAAATTCGAATAATAATTTTACATATACATATATATAATTATACATATACAATATACAATAAAAATTCGAATTAGACTTCTAAATGAATATTATCAAATGAAATATTAGATTAACTAGTTTATTTATTTTTAATTTATTTGAATTTATTAAATAATTTGAATTTATTAATTTAATAATTTTAACAATTAATTGAATTTGAATTCAGTAATTCATAAAAAGCAAAAATACAATTAATTTTTTTTTTCTTAAAGAACAAAATGTTTGTTATGCTTAATATCTTTAGTTTGGTCTGTATTTGTATTCACTCTGCCCTTTATTCAAGTAGTTTTTTTTTCGCGAAATTGCCTGAAGCCTACGCTTTTTTGAATCCAATTGTAGATATTATGCCAGTAATACCTCTATTCTTTTTTCTCTTAGCTTTTGTTTGGCAAGCTGCTGTAAGTTTTCGATGAGATCTTTAATTTGAATAATGTCCTAAAAAATTAAGAATTTATTCGAAAACAAAAATTCGAACATTTTAACAAATTATAAGATCAGATAAGTCTTACAGTATAAATCCTCGATTCAAATATTGAAATTTTTTAATAGACAAGAAAAATCTGGACCATCTCATCATTTACTCATTCTTACATTTTTTCCATTGAGAAATCCTAATCCTATTAGATTTGAGTCCACCACCAATACCTAATTGTGGATATGAAAAAAAAAATTTTGGTAATATTAATAGAGTAATAAAGAGCTCGACTCTTACTACAAAAAGAAATTTCCTAATTTTTTTCTATTTCCTCGAAATCACTTTGTTTCTTAGAAACTTAGTATCAAAAGAAACATAATGTGTAATATAAGAAAATCTATTCTCTTTCTCTGTCGTTTTTTTTTTTTTAATTATCTTGGAGATTTTGTAATGCTTACTCTAAAACTATTTGTTTACACGGTAGTGATATTTTTTGTTTCTCTTTTCATCTTCGGATTCCTATCTAACGACCCAGGACGTAATCCAGGACGTGAAGAATAAAAAAAAATATTTTTTGTTTTCTGTGTTTTCCTTATCTTGTGCTGAATTATGAAATATTTTTTGGATTTTATCTATTTTACATCTTTAACTAGTAAATAAAAAAATCAAACAAACAAGGAAACCAAACAAAAGAAGCTCCATAAGTTCAAAATAAAAAAAATACCAAATCATCAACGGAAAGAGAGGGATTCGAACCCTCGGTACAAAAATTCGTACAACGGATTAGCAATCCGACGCTTTAGTCCACTCAGCCATCTCTCCCCAATTGAAAAAAATAGAATTACTATTTTTATGTTACATCACATAAACAAAAAGAACAAAAAGTAGGTCTTGAAAAAAGCCTTCTTTATTTTATATCTTATCTCTCTTTAACTTTTTTTTTTTTTTTTTTATATATTTATGATTTCTATTTATAATAGATTTCTATTCATTATATTATTAATATATATTTCTATATATTAGAATATTATAGAATTATATAATATGTAATTAATATGTAATATATTTTATAATTATTATAATTATATAATAAATTAATTATAAACTATTTCTTTATAATTTTAAACTATTTATTTATAATATTTATTTTTTTTTTATATTTATATTTTCATTTTAATATGAAATTATTCAAAATATTTTTGTAATAAAATATTTAAAGAAAAATACTTATAGTAAATTTATAGAATATAAAACTAAAAATATCTATATATTTAATATTTTAATATTCTATAATATTAAAATATTAAATATTAAAAATATTAAAAATATATATATAATTATAATTTATAAATATATAATTATAATAAAAATATATATAATAAAATATATAAAAATTTATATATATATATATTTTAATTTAATAATATTAATATTTTTTAATAATATTAAATTAATATTATAATTCTTTACTAATATTATAATTATTTAATAATATTATAATTATTTAATTAATTTTATAATTATTTAATTAATTTAATATTAAATTAATTTAATATTATAATTATTTAATAATATTAATATTTTTTAATAATATTTAATTAATAATTTAATAATATTAATATTAGAATTTAATATTCTAACCGGGCCTTTTTTGTTCCCATAAATCCTAGATAACAATGATTATTTATTTGATTTTATTTGATTTGAAAAAAAAAATACTTGTTATTTAAATTATTTAAATACAATCAAACATAAATAAAAAAGACTTTTTGATTCCTATGATATAGAACCAAAATGATATAAGATCAAAATGTTATTTTTTTTTTCTTTCTTTTAAAGTATCGAAAAAAGAATGGAACTCTGGATTATTGCACACTGCATTTTTATGTTATGGATTAAGTAGTTTTGTCGAGATGTATCTGTCAAAACAAAAAACCTTCAGCCAAAACAAAATCCAAAATTGAAATTAGCCTTTTTTTTTCTTAATTTTTTCTTAATTTCATTAGGTTCCCTTACGAAACATGTCAACACTATAATTTTCATGATTCTTTTATGATCCTATTTCTTGATTACGACTTTCCTTGTTTGACAAAAGGTCCTTTTATATACAATAATTGCATTGTAGCGGGTATAGTTTAGTGGTAAAAGTGCGATTCGTTCTATGGACCCCTTAATAGTTAAGGGGTCCATCGTTTGATTAATATCTCGATCAAAAACTTTATTTCTTACTTAAAAAGGTTTAATCCTTTATACCTCTCAACGAACGACTCGAGGAATAATATACATTATCAAAATTTGTATCCAAGAAGAATCAATTCTAAATTGACAAATTGAATTATCAAATTTTGAAACATAAGTTTTTGGAATTGGACCTCCCAATTTTTTGAGTATAAGTAAAGGATCCATGGAGAAAGATATAGAAAGTTTATTTCTAATCGTAACTAAATCTTCCATTTTTTTTTTATTTGTTTTGTATAGGAGAGATTGAAGCAAAATAGCTATTAAACGATTACTTTAGTTTACTAGAGACATCGACATATTTATTTTATATTTTAGCTCGATAGAAATCAAATTCTTTTCCTAAGGATTCTCCCAAATAGAAATAGAGAACGAAGTAACTAGAAAAAAAAAACATATTGTTATAATCCTACTCTTCTATAGGGATCATCTAAAAAGCGAGGTGTTTTAAATGCATTCATACAGAAAGGCTGACATAGATGTTATGGGTCAATTTTTTTTTTTATTTTGTTCATGTCTTCCATCTCTTAATTTCTTCCATAAAGGAGCCGAATGAAACCAAAGTTTCATGTTC